TTCTAGTTTGCATGGTCTAATCATTGATCCTGAAAATTTCTACAATAAGATTAGGTAGGTCACTCGCATAGTTCCCTATCCAAGGCGGGGAACCCCTTTTTAGTTTAAGGGGATTAAAAAGAAGGGAAAAAGAAAAGTTTTTTTATTTTTAGTTAAAAAACTTTCAATTAAAATTGGATAAGTGAATCATTTTTTCAGTCAATCATTCATTGAATGATAAATCACTACAAGTGATGGAGATACGCGATTTAAATAACGGAAAATAAAAAATTTTAAAATTGTATCTAAAATGACTGGAAAAGTGGAAACAAGACCGGATATAATTTGCTCATTTTGAGCAAATCCAAAATCTTTATAGACGAAACCAATCACTAGTTCCCAACCATGGGTTGAATGGAATCCTATACATAAATCAGTTAATAGAAGAATAGAAAAAGCTTTTATTGTGTCACTTAAATTATATATAAATTCTCGAACCAAAGAATTAATAAGAACAAGTTCTTGATTACCAAGAATAGAATAACCGCTTAGAATAAAGAAACAAATTATATTTGTCGAGAAGTGCAAAATCGTATTTATACGATCTTCGTTGTGCGTTTTGATTAATTGGATTGTTTCTTTATAGATTCCAGTACGAAGGTTTTGTAGATGTGTTTCCGGACATTCCTTTAACATGTCATCTAAGAAAAACAGTTCTTCAAATTCTATGAATTTTTTTAGAATACTCTTTTCTTTAATATCATTCAAGAAAATTTCAGATTGCCTAGTATTCCACCAATTAATAAACCAAGATTCGAGACTTTTCTTAAATGTGAAAGAGATACACCAGGGCAAAAAGACTATAGATGTAAGATATAGAAGGGGAATAAATTTTTTATTTTTTGTCATTTTTCGTCTTTAATGAACTCAACTCTTCATCTCATTCGTCAACTCTATATGATAATAACCTTTCTATGAAGTATAAGCTCTATTACAAGTCATAGAGCTTATAGATAAATCTATATTCTATTCTCTCATTTTTTTTTACTTGCAGTTCGGGAGTTAGTCCTTGCCTTGTTTAATTTAGAAAAAAGAATACATAAATCGAATAAGAAATCGAAAGAATTCACTGTCAATTCAAATGAAGAAAAAATTATTACTTTTTATGAATACACCAAGGAGCACTTCGGGTTAGGAATATAATAGTCGGATTTCGAAATCAAATAACGTCCCATCTATAACTATAAAAATTGAAATATTTTGAAAAAAAAAACTTTGATTTTTCAAAATATTTCAATAGGTACACCAAATAAATAGGACAATTCTGAAGCTTTTTGTGCAATTTAATTTCTAGTTAAGTCCAATTCTCATCAGTAAAAAAGTGGTACACCCAAAAATACAGATAATTCGCCAGCTTTATGTGCAATTTCTGACCCAATCAAATTATCTTCAATACGAGTCAAGGGAATAAACCCCTGTTCTATGGTTTCCAGATAAACGATACTCTCATAAGTAAGGGTACGAGTAAAAATACCCCCCTCTTTAACTCCTGTTATTATTCTGATGGAATGAAGCTCGTTCATAGGTATTTCGAGAATAATACGACGATTTTTTCCAGGAAATCCCCAACGAACAAAACGTACTTTTTTGTCTTTTTTATGGAAGATATCATAACCACCACCTACATCCCAAAAAATAATCGACCACAAATAAAAACTAATAAAGAGACCCGCGATTCCATAAAAAGCCATCGCGGCCCCTTGTGGAATAAATGGAAAATAAATAAAGTCCGGAATAAATGGAAAATCACTAATTTCCTCAACAAAAAATAAAAAATCCATACCGACATAACTGGAAATTGCAACCAACAATAACCCCAATGAACCTAAAAAAGTTATAAAGGCCCAAAAGAAATTGCTTATTCTTCGAGCCTCCGTCATAGAATATACCAGTGCTTCTTTTGAGCGAAATTCTCTACCCATTACTCTCCCCCTTTTTTGAATTTAGTATTCTAATTGGGGAATAAAAAACCCCAGAATTTGACTTTGTTTCTTGACTTTGTTTTCTGTATCTAAAAAATCTTGTTTTTTTGAACATGAAGAAATAAAGAAGCCATTGCAAGTGCCGGAAATACTAGGCCTACTAGAGGAACAAAAATGGAAGGAAAGTTTATCATAAAATGGGTACCTCGATTTACTATTTGTATTGTACCTTATATATATTATTAATATTAATATATATTATTATTTTTCTTTTTTTATTTAGATTATTATATTATATAAAGATAGTCTATAATCGCTAGAATTCCTATATATTTATACTTAGTATATAGGAATTCTAGTGATTATAGCTAAGGCAATATAAATATATATATCATAATATACCCTTTTCTTATTCAAAGAATTTTTGGCTATGCCTTATCATTTTTAGTCAAAGAAAAGAAATTATGGAATTCAAATAACTCACTCAGAACTCCCTTTAAAAGATTACGCGGTACAATTGAATCAAATAAGCCCTTATGGAATAAATATTCAGCTGCTTGTGAACCTTCGGGTACTGCCTTATTCAATGTTTGTTCAATTACTCTTTTACCAGCAAATGCAATATAAGCATTTGGTTCGGCAATAATGATATCCCCTAACATGCCAAAACTAGCTGTCACCCCACCAGTAGTGGGAGAAGTAAGTATGGATACATAGAATAACTTTTTATTTGTTTGATAATCATATAAAGCAGAAGAGATTTTAGCCATTTGCATCAAGCTCAAACTTCCTTCTTGCATACGCGCTCCTCCGGACGCACATACCAGAATAAGGGGTAAAAGTTGATTGGTAGCATATTCTACCAAACGGGTGATTTTCTCACCTACTGCGGATCCCATACTGCCCCCCATAAACTGAAAATCCATAATTCCAATTGCTACAGGAATACCATTTAGTTGACCTGTACCTGTTTGAACGGCCTCAGTTAATCCCGTTTTTCTTTGATAAGAATCAATACGATCTTTATAAGGTTCCTCTTCTGAATGAAATTCAATGGGATCCAGAGAAACCATGTCTTCATCCATAGGATTCCAAGTACCCGAATCAATCGAAAGTTCGATTCTATCTGAACTGCCCATTTTCAAATGATATCCACAGTATTCGCAAATATTCATTTTTGATTTCAAACATTTTTTATAATTTAATCCATAACAATTTTCGCATTCAAGCCACAAATGCTGATATTTTTGACTTTCATCGAGATTATTAGAACTTTCTGCTATAGTGGAATCACTATCATTTGTATCATTCGTACTAGTTATTATACTAGAACTAGAATTATCGCTTTCACTACAATTTCTGCCCTTCCCAAAAAAGTAACTATCAAAATAACTCTCATTGTATTTGTCAATATCACCTAAAATGAAACTATCAATACAGATTTGAGAATGAAGATAACTATCAATGCAACTATTAAAAGTATTGTTCCAACTAAATTGAGTATCATACATGGAATGATCATCATCATTCTTAGAAATAGTATTCAGATAGCTAGAAAAAAAACCTTCCTGTTCACTTAGAAAAGAATGATCATTGTTAATCCCCAAAGTTTGATTTTCAATATCGAAATAGATGGAATAACTGTTCCTCTTATTATCCCTAACTAAAAAAGTTTTATCAGATAGGAAATCCTGGATGTTACTGGCACCTACTAAATAATCAAAATAACTGTAATTAGAATTGTCACTATCATTCCAACGATGAATTTTTTTATCTATATCGGTTAAAATTTTGGGGTCTTCGCTTAGACTGGTATAGTCAATAGGACCAAGACTATCCATTGATTTACTTAATTCACACCTGTATTCTAACTTCCTATTAAACAACATAGAATTGAACCACCATTTTTTCATAGAGTTTTTCCTCTATTTACATAAAAATATAATGGATGTATAGTCATTGGATAAAGAATCAAATAAAAGAAATATTCAATTTTGAATATTCTATCTCATATATTTACTATAAAAAAAGTATATAAATCAAATAACTAGGATTAGTAACTGAAAATAATAAAGAGCGAGTGGGTATTAAAAAGAAATGATAATAAAATCAAAAAGAATCGAAAATATTAAAAAAAAAGCACCTCATTGCGGGTAATCTATTTATAAGTCCAATTACTTCATTTAGTGATTTTTTTTTTGCTTTTTCCTATATTGTATCTTTTATCTCTATATATTTTTTCATTTTTGAAAATTTCATTTCTTTTTCTGGCTTTCATTTCTTTTTCTGGCTATAGAAAACTACATCCTATCATTCTATATAAACAACAAGAAATAATAAAAATTAGGTATGAATAGAACAAGAGAGCGGGGGGATAAAAGAGAAAAGAGTTTTAGAAATCTATATACAAGTCATCCGCACCCCCCTTGTTTATTTCATTAATTGAATTTCGTTTGTTGATTGGAGCTAAGTTCCATAAAAACACCAGCCCTTTTTGAAATATCCTGAACAGTTCCTGTAGGTTGAGCGCCCCGTTCAAGGAAATCTAGAATAACAGGAATATTTAAATAGGTTTGATTCTTTATTGGATCATAAAAACCCACTTTCCGAAGATCTCTTCCCTCTCTTCGGGATCGAACATCGATTGCAACGATTCGATAAACGGCTCATTGGGATAGAGATAGATAAATAATGCACCCCCCCCTTAGAAACGTATAAGAAGTTTTATCCTCGTACGGCTCGAGAAAATAAAAAATTATATGTATGTAGAAAATTATGATGTCAAATAGATTCATAAAATCATCAAATCAATTAAACTATGACTTAAGTATTTTTCTTTCGTATTTTCTTTCTGAAAAAAAAACTCCTCATATTTATAACCCCATAACTCAAATTGGATAATTCTCAAATAACTAAAAAGAAAACAAAGCCTTTAGTAGCTATTTCATTTCTTGAGTGGTCTCTACTCCGCTTTCTTGCCCGTGGTTCGTTTCTTTATAATTTCTTTTTTAGAATTTTTTTATAATAGAATTGATGAGACAATTTGAAAATGGTATTTACTTGTTCCATGATCTTTTAGCTTTTCTTTGAATCATTGGGTTTAGACATTACTTCGGGAATCTTAAATCTTTTCAAAAATGGCAGCAACATACCATTTTTTCTTTCTATGAAAGAATCATACAAATAGAAGGTTAATTCCTGCGGCTACACTTTTGATCAAAACAGTTTTACTAATTCCAACCATTTTTTTGAACCTTGCTCAAATTGGATCCTTTCGATTTTTTTATCAAAAATATACTTACGAAGTTTTTCTAACTTATTAATTTTCACTAACCTTAGATACTTGCCCCTGAGAAATGAATAAACTCGAGCTCCATCATGTACTATTTACATCATCAACTTACATCATCAACTCCTTTCTCGTCCCGAAAACAATAAGTTCTAGTGGAACAGAACAAACGATGTCGAGTCAAGAGCATGTTCATTTCTCTATACTAGAAAAAATGGCGGATGTAAGAATCCACAGCTAATCTAATCATGTCTTTCAAGTCGCACGTTGCTTTTTACCACATCGTTTCAAACGAAGTTTTACCATAACATTCCTTTAGCTTGGATCCAGTATGTAATTGATTCAATTATGGAATCGTGAATAGTCATTGATTCAATCGGTACAGAATAATCTACCCTTTTTACGTCTCCATTTTCGTCTATATAACGAAAACCTTTTTTAAAGTAAAGGCGTAAATTAAAATTAACTCGGTATTTTATCAATATATTTTCTACTCTCTTTTTAGAATTTGTAAAGTAGAAAAATGGGAATTAAAATATATTAGAAAAAAAAAAAGAAAAATCAATATTTATGAAAAAATTATCAAATTCTAATAGATATATATAATGAAATGATTACATTAAAACAATGATTACACAAAAAAGAAAGTAAAAAAAAACTCGACTTGTTTTTGAATCTACATATTTGAAAGCAAGTCGATTTAGAGACGAATAATTCAAAAAAAAAGGGGGGGGATAATTTAAATTCTGATATACAATCTGTATTCCAATATGATATACATCGTGAATGGATATGCTCTGGGACGGAAGGATTCGAACCTCCGAATAGCGGGACCAAAACCCGTTGCCTTACCACTTGGCCACGCCCCATTTTCGATTTTACACTAATAAACACTATTATTGATATTGGTTGTCCGTCAATTCCAGTTCAAAAATTTCTATAGAAAAATTAGTTGCTAGTATTTTTATATGCGTATCTACATATCTATATCTATCTATATATAGATAGATATAGATAGGATAAGACTAAATTTATTGATCATTACGTACAATTCAATTAAGATATTATATAGAAGTATGATTTCTTCGATTTTTTTATTTCAGAATAGAAAATAAAAAGATTTTGAACTGGATAAGTTCAAATCAAAGAAAGAAGGATTTTGGAGGATTTTATCTTATTTGATTCATTTTTTTTAGTTTTATTCATCAATTAATATTAATTTATTTTCATTTTTATTGTATTTTATATATATATAAAATACAATAAAAATGAAAATTCTAATTCAAAAAAAAACAAAAATAATTTATATTTTATTAAAGAACAAAATGTTTGTTATGCTTAATATCTTTAATTTGGTCTGTATTTGTATTCACTCCGTCCTTTATTCAAGTAGTTTTTTCTCGGCGAAATTGCCCGAAGCCTACGCTTTCTTGAATCCAATTGTGGATTTTATGCCAGTAATACCCCTACTCTTTTTTCTTTTAGCTTTTGTTTGGCAAGCTGCTGTAAGTTTTCGATGAGATCTGTAATTTGAGTAATGTCTTAAAAAAAATTCAGAATTTATCAGAAAACTAAAATTCGAACATTTTAACAATTTATAAGATCAAATAAGTCTTACAGTCTGAATTATCGATTCCAATATTGAAATTTTTGGATATATACGAAAAAATACGGACCATCTCATCATCTACGTTTTGCCAATTGAGAAATCCTAATCCTATTATTGGATTTGAGCCCATCACCAATATAATACCTAGGTTACGGATATGAAAGAGGATTTTTGGTAAAAGTAATTATTAATAATTTGTAATAAAAGACTCGACTCTTACTACAAACCCATTTTCGAAATTTATCTTATATAGCCTCAAAAAAACTTCATTTTTTAGAAACTTTGTATTAAAAGAAACAAAATGTGTTGTAATATAAGAGAATCTATTCTCTTTCTTTGTTGTTTTTTAATTATCTTGGAGATTTTATAATGCTTACTCTAAAACTATTTGTTTACACGGTAGTGATATTCTTCGTTTCTCTTTTCATCTTCGGATTCCTATCTAACGATCCAGGACGTAATCCAGGGCGTGAAGAATAAGAAAAAAGTGGATTCTGTGTTTTTCTTGCTTGTGCTGGATTTTGAAATATTTTTAGGATTTTCTCTATTTTAACATCTTTAATTAGTAAATAAAAAATATCAAACAAACAAGGAAAACAAAGAAGTTCAAAAAAAAATATCAAATTATCAACGGAAAGAGA